CATATTGTTGTACGTAGAACGGATTGTGGCACCATTCGAGGTCTTTATGTAAGTCCCCGAAACGGTATCGTGCCGGAAAGAATTTTTATTCAAACATTAATTGGTCGTGTATTAGCAGACAATATATATATAGGTTCGCGGTGCATAGCCACCCGAAATCAAGATATCGGGGTTGGACTTGTCAATCGATTCATAACCTTTCGAACCCAACCAATATCCATTCGAACTCCTTTTACATGTAGGAGTACGTCTTGGATCTGTCGATTATGTTATGGCCGGAGTCCTACTCACGGCGACCTGGTCGAATTGGGAGAAGCGGTAGGTATTATTGCAGGCCAATCAATTGGGGAACCTGGTACTCAACTAACATTAAGAACTTTTCATACTGGCGGAGTATTCACAGGGGGTACTACAGAACATGTACGAGCCCCTTCTAATGGAAAAATAAAATTTAATGAGGATTTGGTTCATCCTACACGTACACGTCATGGACACCCTGCCTTTCTATGTTCTATAGACTTGTCTGTCACTATTGAGAGTGAAGATATTCTACATAATGTGACTATTCCATCAAAAAGTTTTCTTTTAGTTCAAAACTATCAATATGTTGAATCCGAACAAGTGATTGCTGAAATTCGCGCGGGGACATCCACCTTGAATTTTAAGGAAAGGGTTCGAAAACATATTTATTCTGACTCAGAAGGAGAAATGCACTGGAGTACTGATGTGTACCATGCACCCGAATTCACATATGGGAATGTTCATCTCTTACCAAAAACAAGTCGTTTATGGATATTATCAGGAAGGCCATACAGATCCAGTGTAGTTCCCTTTTCGCTCCATAAGGATCAAGATCAAACGAACGTCGATTCTCTTTCGTTCGAACAAAGATATATTTCTAACTCCTCAGTGACTAATGATCAAGTAAAAGATCGATTTTTGGATCCTTCTAGTATACAAGAGGGTAGGATTCCGTATTATTCAGAAATTAATCGAATGGATCCTTATAATCTCATATATCCTGCAAAAAATTCGGATTTCTTTTTATTGGCAAAGAGGCGAAGAAATAGATTCATCATTCCATTTCAATCGAGTCAAGAACAAGAAAAAGAATTAATGCCCCCTTCTGCTATCTCGATTGAAGTACCCATAAATGGTATTTTCCGTCAAAATAGTATTTTTGCTTATTTCGATGATCCGCGATACCGACGAAAGAGTTCGGGAATTACTAAATATGGGACTATAGAGATGCATTCAATCGTTAAAAAAGAGGATTTGATTGAGTATCGAGGAGTCAAAGAATTTCGACCAAAATACCAACTGCAAACGAAAGTAGATCGGTTTTTTTTCATTCCCGAGGAAGTGCATATCTTACCCGGATCTTCTTCCATAATGGTACGGAACAATAGTATCATTGGGGTAGAGACACAAATCACTTTAAATACAAGAAGCCGGGTAGGCGGAGTGGTCCGAGTGGAGAGGAAAAAAAAAAAGATTGAACTAAAAATTTTTTCTGGAGATATCCATTTTCCGGGGGAGACAGATAAGATATCACGACACAATGGCATTTTGATACCACCAGGAAGTACAAATTCCAAGGAATCGAAAAATGTGAAAAAATGGATCTATGTCCAACGAGTCGCCCTTACCAAGAAAAAAAATTTTGTTTTGGTTCGACCCGTAGTCACATATGAAATAATGGACGGGATTAATTTAGCAACACTTTTCCCTCAAGATCTGCTGCGGGAAAGAGATAATGTGCAACTTCGAGTTGTCAATTATATCCTTTATGGAAATGGCAAAGACACTCGGGGAATTTCTGACACAAGTATTCAATTAGTTCGTACTTGTTTAATATTGAATTGGAACCAAGACAAAAAAAGTTCTTCTATCGAAGAGGCCCGCGCTGCTTTTGTTGAAGTAAGAATAAATGGTAGAATTCGAGATTTCCTAAGGATCGATTTAGCGAAATCCACTATTTCGTATATCGGGAAAAGAAATGATTCCTTATTTTTTTCTAATGATGGATCAGATCATACTAATATGAATCCTTTTTATTCCATTTATTCAAAGACAAAAATTCAACAATCGTTTAACCAAAATCAAGGAACTGTTCGTACGTTGTTGGGTATAAATAAGGAAGGTCAATGTTTTATAATTTTGTCATCATCCAATTGTTTTCGAATGGGTCCATTTCCATTCAATGGTATAAAATATCACAAAGAATCAATTAAAAAAGATCACCTAATTCCAATTAGGGGTCCTTTAGGAACAACCCTTCAAATTGCGAAAGTTTTTTCATTTTACCATTTAATAACTCATAATCTAACTCATAATCCGATCTTGGTAACTAATTACATACAACTCGACAATTTAAAACAAACCTTTCAAGTACTTAAATTTCAATATTATTTAATAGATGAAAACGGGAGGATTTATAATCCCGATGCATCCAGCAATATCATTTTGAATCCATTCAAATTAAATTGGTATTTTCTTCATTACAATTTTTTTGAAGAGACATCCATAAAAATTCGTCTTGGACAATTTCTTTGTGAAAATGTATGTATAGCAAAAAATGGACCGCACTTAAAATCAGGTCAAGTTCTAATTGTTCAATTTGATTCTGTAGTAATAAGATCGGCTAAGCCTTATTTGGCCACCCCGGGGGCAACAGTTCATGGTCATTATGGGGAAATCGTTTATGAGGGGGATACATTAGTTACATTTATATATGAAAAATCGAGGTCTGGTGATATAACGCAAGGTCTTCCAAAAGTAGAGCAAGTTTTAGAAGTTCGTTCAATTGATTCAATATCGATGAATTTAGAAAAGAGGATTAATGGTTGGAACGAACTTGTAACAAGAATTCTTGGAATTCCTTGGGGATTCTTGATTGGAGCTGAGCTAACTATAGCGCAAAGTCGTATTTCTTTAGTTAATAAGATCCAAAAAGTTTATCGATCCCAGGGAGTGCAGATCCATAATAGGCATATTGAAATTATTGTACGTCAAATAACATCAAAAGTCTTGGTTTCAGAAGACGGAATGTCAAATGTTTTTTTGCCCGGAGAACTTGTTGGGTTGTTGCGAGCGGAACGGACGGGTCGGGCTTTGGAAGAAGCGATCTGTTATCGAGCTATCTTATTGGGAATAACGAGAGCATCTTTGAATACTCAAAGTTTTATATCCGAAGCAAGTTTTCAAGAAACTGCTCGAGTTTTAGCAAAAGCTGCTCTCCGGGGCCGTATCGATTGGTTGAAAGGACTAAAAGAAAACGTTGTTTTGGGGGGGATGATACCTGTTGGTACGGGATTCAAAAGATTCGTACATCGGTCAAGTCAACATACGAGCATTCCTTTGAAAACAAAAAAAAAGAATCTATTCGAGGGAGAAATAAGAAATATTTTGTTTTACCACAGAGAATTTTTTGATTCTTGTCTTTCAAAGAATTTACATGATAGATCAAAACAACAATGATTGCTGGGATTTAATAGAAGAGATTCATACTTTTTATCTTCTCTGTATTTGTTACGGTTATTTCATTTAGTAATAAAATCAAGAAATAAAAATAATAACAAGAACGAATAGAAAGGAATTAATCGTTTGTGTTGTGTATCAATGGTCAATCTGTGTTTGAAAAGAAGGTTCCGTTGGAACAATTATTTATTTCAAGATACCTCATCTCTTTATTAAAACTTAAAAAACAAAAAGAGAAAGTGTGGAGAGAAATGACAAGAAGATATTGGAACATCAATTTGGAAGAGATGATGGAGGCGGGAGTTCATTTTGGTCACGGTACTCGGAAATGGAATCCTAGAATGGCACCTTATATCTCTGCAAAATGCAAAGGTATTCATATTATAAATCTTACTAGAACTGCTCGTTTTTTATCAGAAGCTTGTGATTTAGTTTTTGACGCAGCAAGTAGAGGAAAACAATTTTTAATTGTTGGTACAAAAAATAAAGCAGCTGATTTAGTAGCATGGGCTGCAATAAGGGCTCGATGCCATTATGTTAATAAAAAGTGGCTTGGGGGTATGTTAACGAATTGGTCCACTACAGAAACGAGACTTCATAAATTCAGGGACTTGAGAATGGAGCAAAAGGTGGGAAGACTCGCTCGCCTTCCGAAGAGAGATGCAGCCATGTTGAAGAGACAATTATCTCACTTGCAAACATATCTGGGTGGGATTAAATATATGACAGGGTTGCCTGATATTGTAATCATCGTTGATCAACAAGAAGAATATACGGCCCTTCGAGAATGTATTACTTTGGGAATTCCAACGATTTGTTTAATCGATACAAATTGTGACCCGGATCTCGCGGACATTTCGATTCCGGCGAACGATGATGCTATAGCTTCAATCCGATTAATTCTTACAAAATTAGTATTTGCAATTTGTGAGGGCCGCTCTAGCTATATAAGAAATCCTTGATTCATAATAAAATCCAAAATTTACTTCGTAAACTCGAGAATTGCATTAGTTACTATTCCTAAATCTCAAAAACTATATAAAAATTGGGGATATTGTGTGATTAATCGGTATCCTAAATAGAAAATTAAAATAGACAAGTCGAAAAAGAGATGGTTGAATCAAAATAATTTCTTTTAAAATGATATTTCTATCAGAGGACAATATGAATGTTCTATTATATTCAATAAACAACCTAAAAGGGTTATACGATATATCCGGTGTGGAAGTAGGCCAACATTTCTATTGGCAAATAGGGGGTTTCCAAATCCATGGCCAGGTACTTATTACTTCTTGGGTTGTAATTGCTATCTTGTTAGGTTCCGCCGCTATAGCTGTTCGGAATCCACAAACCATTCCGACTGGTGGTCAGAATTTCTTTGAATATGTCCTTGAGTTCATTCGAGATGTGAGCAAAACTCAAATTGGAGAAGAATATCGCCCTTGGGTTCCTTTTATTGGAACTATGTTTCTATTTATTTTTGTTTCTAATTGGTCAGGGGCTCTTTTACCTTGGAAAATCATACAGTTACCTCACGGGGAGTTAGCCGCACCCACGAATGATATAAATACTACTGTTGCTTTAGCTTTACTTACGTCAGTAGCCTATTTCTATGCGGGCCTTACAAAAAAAGGATTAAGTTATTTTGGTAAATACATTCAACCAACTCCAATTCTTTTACCCATTAACATCTTAGAAGATTTCACAAAACCTCTATCGCTTAGTTTTCGACTTTTCGGAAATATATTAGCGGATGAATTAGTAGTTGTTGTTCTTGTTTCTTTAGTACCTTTAGTGGTTCCGATACCTGTCATGTTCCTTGGATTATTTACAAGCGGTATTCAGGCTCTTATTTTTGCAACCTTAGCTGCAGCTTATATAGGCGAATCCATGGAGGGTCATCATTGATTAGTCGTAGTATGAGTCCGTTTTTTAGCTTAGATCAAGGCAATATATGTGTGACTCAAAAAACTTTCTCTATTCTATCACGATAATGTATTTATCTATTTATATTCTCTAAATAGACAATACAAGTTTATGGTAATAAAAAAACGGATATTCGAAAAGTGAAGTTTAAAAAAAAGGAGTTGGTTAGTAGAGATGGGTTGTACCAGGTATGTGGAATCGAATGGATAGAAGGAAATGATTGTAGATCAAATGTTTCCAAGAATGATTAGAAAATCCGATTCAATTTAAGATTGAATTTAAGAATAGAATAGGCGGTTTACGTTATGGAAGAAACATATGTATATTTGATATTAGATATTGACAAGTTACATATGAAATAATATTTAATTTGACTTGAATTTATATAGGGATGCCGACTGAAGTCCTTCCATCTCGTTTTTGACTGTGAATTGAATGAATAAACATATAAAATAAAAAAAAAAGATCTAAGAATGATTAGAAAACGAAAATGGAAAAACTCAAGTTGTATTGATTCAGAAAGAATCTACAATGCGGAACTAAAAAAAAGGAAGTTTGTATAATGATTGAATAATAGTTCAATTTGGAGTTTTTAATTATTTCGACTGGATGAATATTAGCAATGGAATAATTAAGTCATAATTCATTGGTTGATTGTATCATTAACCATTTCTTTTTTTTTTTTTTTGTGTGTGTGAGGAACTTATCATGAATCCACTGATTTCTGCCGCTTCCGTTATTGCCGCTGGATTGGCTGTAGGACTTGCTTCTATTGGACCTGGAGTTGGTCAAGGTACTGCTGCAGGCCAAGCTGTAGAAGGTATTGCGAGACAGCCCGAGGCAGAGGGAAAAATACGAGGCACTTTATTGCTTAGTTTAGCTTTTATGGAAGCTTTAACAATTTATGGATTGGTTGTAGCATTAGCGCTTTTATTTGCGAATCCTTTTGTTTAATCTTTAATCCGAGAAAAAAATAGGAGAAATACATATTTATTTTAGGATCTTGGATTTGCAGGTTGCTTTTTCACATTATATCAAATATCGATATCGCCCCTACACAATTACTTTTTGGTTTTCCTTGAGAAAATAAACCACGGGAAGGATTGATTTGAGGATGAGGAATTAGTGTTACCCATTCGCTTTCCTCCTTCCTTCTCCTCGCTTTCTTCCTTCCTTCTCCTTCTTAGCCAAAAGGGTAAGTGTTGCAACAAAGGAGGTATTTTGCAATTCCTATGAAATCTAGTACCTACTAATTCTATTTCTATTCCAAGAAATAAGTATAATTCTTATTGAGAATCCCAATTGAAAACCCAAAATTCATTACCAAGAAGTAGCAAAGAGATGAAATAATACAACGCTTTTTTTAGTTTATCTATAATATAAATAGAAGAGGAGATCATATGAAAAATGTAACCGATTCTTTCGTTTTCTTAGGTCACTGGCCATCTGCCGGGAGTTTCGGGTTTAATACCGATATTTTAGCAACAAATCTAATAAATCTCAGTGTAGTGATTGGTGTATTGATCTTTTTTGGAAAGGGAGTGTGTGCGGGTTGTTTATTTCAAGAATAAGTTGGATTCAACCAGCTGTACCTCTTTTTTCTTTCTAACTAGAAATGAAAGGTACATGATTTCGCGAATTACTTCCGAATAAATAAAGAAATAAATGAATAAATGATATGTAAGAACCATAGCATTTCGCGATTTATTGGTAAATTTTTTTTGATTCTCTCTCAACCAATAATGTGGGACCATTAACATGGTTAAAGCTAAACCGCTTGAAGTCCAGGCGCAGCATGGTATTCTTTCTACCACTATGTTAATACCAAGACGGTTTTAAATTCAAAAAACGAATAGTTCGCAATTTTTCGATATAGAACACTCATGTCGATAAAATGATTTGAATACTTTATTTTTTATAGTAAATAAATGTCAAACGCTGAGTCGATGACCTACGTATAAAGTAACAAAAATTTTTGGATTTGAAGAAAAAAAAAACAACTTTGCTGACAATTACTTATTTTTGTTTGGTCAGAAGAGTCCTCCGAATATTCGGTTTTTGATTAGTGATTCGTTTCTATTTTTTTTTGTTGAA